GAACAATGGAGAAGTAAGAATACTTTGGTTATTAATAATAGGGATTGGATATCTAGAATATTTCTATTATATCCCAGGACCAAAAATTTGAATAATGATACATGAAGAGGACTACTATGTCACTACAGGGTAGACTACTCCTAATAAGTGCAATTAGTTATTATTATAATGAATAAATGTTCAACTTTCTAACTATAACTCATAATAATCAGAACTCATTATAATGGTGGTTACCTTTTTCTTTTTTTAGAAAAAAAAAATATCTCTGTTCTCCGCTGAAAAACGAAGACTAAATCTTGAGTTTAGTGGAAAAAGCCCTTTATCGGATTTGAACCGATGACTTACGCCTTACCATGGCGTTACTCTACCGCTGAGTTAAAAGGGCCCGTTTTATTCAATTCATGAATTTTCCATTATGAGTCTAATGCATATATGTCTGTATATGCATATATGTCTGCATATATGTATATATGTCTGCATATATGTATATATGTACATATATGCATAGGGGTTCATACAAGAACCATCAAATAAAAAAATTCTATGGAATCATAACATAAAAGTAGGAAAGACTCTTCGGATCTAGTCATACCATTAGATTCTATTGACAATTCCAAAAAACTGTTCATAGTATGATAATACTATGATGATGATCATCATAGTATGATGACGGTCGGGTGGATATGCCCCTATCGTCTAGTGGTTCAGGACATCTCTCTTTCAAGGAGGCAGCGGGGATTCGACTTCCCCTGGGGGTAGGGAGGAAGTTGATCGTAGATTATCAATAAATCTAGAATTAATTCTTCCCGGGTCGATGCCCGAGCGGTTAATGGGGACGGACTGTAAATTCGTTGACGATATGTCTACGCTGGTTCAAATCCAGCTCGGCCCAATAATTCGTTGCTCCATGAATATGAAATAACCAATTTGTCCTCCAGAAACAGAAATGCCTGACCCGTAGAAATGAAGAGAAAGAGTCAATTTTTTCTCTATCCATGTTTTTCTCATTCGTTCTGATTTTTCTAACGATCTAGATTAATGATACTTAATTAAGATTAAGTATCATAAAAATAATTCTTTTTCTCATTGAAAAATTGATTATCCATTTTTTTGGCAATAAAATACCCAACCCACTCGTTACTAGTAATCCGTGTCGCTCTCACTATATTCCATATCCATGTGGATATTCAGTATATCATTCCTGTTTCTGTTACAACACAACGAATAGAATGTTCTTATAAAACTAGTAAGAATATGTATGCCATACACCTTGCTGGGATTGTAGTTCAATCGGTCAGAGCACCGCCCTGTCAAGGCGGAAGCTGCGGGTTCGAGCCCCGTCAGTCCCGAACTAGGATCCGATGAATTGATAAATTCATCTCTCCATTTTCTGTGAAAGGGGGGACAGGTAGCAAGATCTAATCCCCAGCGGGGATCCTTATTTCTTTTGTTTTTCGTTTCGCATTTATCATCAGACAAGTACGGGAATTTCAATTTCTTTCACTAATACCGATTGATAAGGGGAGACATATGTAAGTTGGTACAATCGGTGGCATTACTATATTCAGTATTTTAATAGATACCATACTCGTCTGACTTTCTTTTTCAATTGTTCAAGAACAATGAAATGGAATAGAGTTCCCCTATTTTTACCGGGAATACACACACAAATTGTATTCGTTTATTGTACGATACACAATGAACTTAACATAATTACCTCGACTTTGTTTGTGTATCCTCAATTACTAATTGGAAACAATCTATCTATTCTCATGCAAATTGCACACTGAATTTTTGATGTATGCGTTCTAGTCTCAATCCAAGAAAGAAGAAGAGATACTATACTAATAAAATAAAAGACCAAGCAACGCCCCTTTTTAGTAAATTTGTTGGAATATTAGATCTTTTCCACTTAGCACCCGTCCTTTTTTCCATCTCACTTCTACTGTTTGGATCCGTGTGACCCATAGAATACCGGTCATATAATATCTCATAATTGTATGTATAAGTATAAGGAAAGAGAGTTGTATAAGGAAGACAAAGACAGTAGGTTATGGAAAAGAAAAAAAAGTGGAAAAAAGAATGAAAAATTTAATGGAATTCCTGATCCAATAAAGAATCCCATTTCGGATTTAGTATGGATAAAATAAAAGATTTTCTTATGTTATACTATTCAATTCTCGACGATGAATCGATTTGATAGATCAGATATTGTTATTCATAATATTGATCCGATTCAGTATCATCAGAATTCAATTCATCCCATTGAATTGACAGGAGTAAAATTTCTTATCTCTATGGGATTAGATCCCGAGTTATTGCGAAGTAAAAAAAAACAATGAGATTATGGAAGTCAATATTCTCGCATTTATTGCTACTGCACTGTTCATTCTAGTTCCTACTGCTTTTTTACTTATCATCTACGTAAAAACAGTCAGTCAAAATGATTAATTTAACTGAAACTTGGTTGGATTATTAGTTCTTATCAATGATTGAAGAAATAAAAGAAAGGGATTAAAACTCCAAGTTTTAAATGAAATGATTTGGCTGGAATCATAAGTATCTGAGATAGTGTGGTAGAAAGAACTATATATAATATAGTTCTTTCTACCGCACTAGATAGTATTGTATATTTTTATCATATAAATTTATTATCATATAAATAGTATGATCATTAAATAGTATGATCATATAAATTTTATCATATAAAGTTGTATACAGATATGGTTTTATATAGATATAGATCAATTTACAATATGTACATGTATTAGATGTACATCTAATACATATACATCGAAATAGCAGTCTAATTCTATTTCTTTTTTTTTTCGCTACATCTACTTGTATGGGTTTCGATCAATCCAAAATAATCCAAGGCCAACTCTTCTAATTCCTAGGCTTCTTATAACTTATAACTTAATATATAGATTTATATTAATAATTAGTTTTTTTATATATATAATTAATWTATAAGTATAAGTCCCGAGATCCATCGAAAAATCAATGGAGGAAAAATAGTATGGGTATGGGCATATATTAACTATATAAAATGAAAATAAAATAAAAATAAAAGAAAACGAAACCAAGGAATCTTTTTTTTTTTTTTTTATTTCGCAAAACGATCAATTAAACGATTGATACAATTCGATCACTCAATCGATTATTCAATTAGTAGTACCCCTAGAGTCCACTTCTTCCCCATACTACGAGTGAGAGGGAAAATGTAAAGACTACCATTAAAGCAGCCCAAGTGAGACTTACTATATCCATGTGAATTATGTCTCCTATCTCTATGAAGGAATTATTTCATTATTGATTATTGATCAATAATCATAGTGGAATCAATGGTGCAGAGTCAAAAGAAAATAGGATTCTGACTTAAGACTATTGATGAACTAATCCAATGAATCCACTCGTAACAAGTTCCTATATTATAAAATTTCTGGTAGAATCGGGAAGCATTAAGCACAAATACGATACACACACCTTTTATTTGGAAATAGCAAAGGAATGCTCCTAATGGAACATGTAGAAATAGTAAGACCTATTGTTTGTTACCTTTCTTTCATAAGCAAAAGACGTCAAAATATACCATCAAGATAGATAACCATCTATCTGATACCTCTATTTTATTTGATCTAAGGCTTACGTCTTTCTTTCTGTGAAAGAATGGAATGGTAAGACACCACCACCATTATTACATACATTCTTTTTTTGTAATCCCCTACACGGGCAAAGAATTTTTTTTCAACTTTTCTTTTTACTCTATAAATAAGAGCCGCCCAACCATGTTGATTGAATGTTTGAGTACTCAAAGCCTCTCGTGAGTCTGGATACAAAGTATCTTCAGTCCTTTCCACAACTTCTAAATTGATTTCCCATCAGCCTATTCTATTCAATCTAATTCCAGACAGAGTCAGTAAACACTATTTTAGTATGTAGTATAGGTAGTGTAAGATAATTAGGAAGTCTTGATAGTCTTTCGTATAATCTCTTCTTCAATCCTAGGAGCAAAAATGGAGTGTCCTTTAGGAACTTTTGGATACTAAGATTTCCGACCTCTTACTTTCGTAGTTCTGAATCCCAGAATTGACTCTCACTATTTATTTGATTCAATTGATATCATAAATCAAATAAATGTCCGAATCAATTATTAATAAGTAAGGGTTACTTCATACCTATTGGTACCGGTTTGGACCGGTACCCAGAACCCGGATTTTGAGAAAAAAAAATTTACAGTTTTTTTTATAGAATTATGGATTCTAAAAATCAAGTATCGACAGGCCCAGTCGTTTGCCTCTGCTTCTTGCGGGGCAAGAATTTGTCGAGTTAGATCAGCAGAATAAGAAATTTCAAGTCTTTTGTTGATCAGGCGACACCCGGATTTGAACTGGGGATAAAGGATTTGCAGTCCCCCGCCTTACCACTTGGCCATGCCGCCAAATCTGATCCAAAAAAAAATGGATAATATTTTTATCCATTTTTTTTTGATCTTGAATCCCATTGTACTTATCCCTTTTCAAAAATTAATCCCTATTTTTTATTGGATCCAGTTTAGATTATTCTCTTCGATTGATTGTATCTCAAAAGACACACTGCTTAAAAACTTCCCTTCTCCTTCTATTGAAAAGAGAAAAAATAGATTTCCGGTCACAGACCGAAAAATTCAGGGCAAATTGGAACCATTAACTATTTTTACTTTAGAATTAGTGAACGGTTCTTAAATTTGTATCTCAAATTGTGTTTCTTTAATGGTATAAGAAAATCAAATTGATTTACGACTAATCAGTTTCAATTATTTTCAATAATCAATCCTTTTCAATTTCAATTATAACAAAATATATGTGTATATGTAAACCCCAGAACAGAAATTGTTACACAGATACCGAATTGGGTCTTTCTCTTATGTACATATCCCTATAGAGAATTATCGTGCTTAAATTTTTCATTGAATATTTTGAATAGAAAATAGGAATTATGATATAGTGCGACCTGACTTC